TCCTTTCACATCACAGGCAGACAGTCAGCCATACAAAAGAGGGAGCGGGGGTGGTCATTTAAGTCCTTCACCCTCTAACGTGGTCTGCGCTCTTTCCCGAATCTGATAGACAAAAATGAAGGAATCCGACCTTTCACTTAGGAATGCGTGCGCTACTTGACGTCCTGATAGATGAAAGAGGGCAGGCTCAACCATAGGGCCAAGGGGAGAAGAGAGCTGGTCTACTGTCTACTATAAAGTAAGCTCGATCCATATTCAAGATATCCCACTACCTTCTAACTTTACTAATTGCTGGTAGCATTCCTTTATTTCAAGAGTTCAGGAGTGGGAGTGTACTCTTAGTCAAATCCGATATGACATGTGTTTTTGTTCAGTGCGCACTATCTCCTTATTATAACCGGGCTGGGAACAAAGCCAAGGGAGAGGAAGCTAAAGTAGACCTCGAGCTCTGGGATCAAAACCAAGTAATCTACCCCTACGTTTCTCGAGCTGCTGAACTTCTATCATTGGATTCAAATGTGATAGCTTTATGCCAAGACTAGACTCATTGTTGGAGTTCCCTTCCACTGGCTATAAAACCTTCTGAATTGGTCGGCTAGTACTTGTACTTTACTTTGATTGATGATATACCTAAGAAGTTGTAAGCATTGCTTTCTTATTTCTGATGAATTAAGCATAGCCCACTTCCTAAACTTGATCTGTAGCCGCCACCCTTGAGTGCAATAGTACTTTCATCTTTAGCAATGGACTTGGCACTCGCTTTCTTTAGCCTTAACTCCTGCACCAGCTACAACTTAAGGTTTAAGGTTTGACTTTGGCATCGAATTAGTCTTAGACTTAAGCTCCGGGTCTAGTTCCCAACTTTAATAACTTTGCTAACTAAAGCTATTTAACCCAAGAAGCAACCTTTCAACGAGGGCTTCCTATCAGGCTGGCTAAACTACTGTTTGTCTACTCTAAAGATATATTTAGGTAGGTAGTAGACCCGGACATCGCATAGGCATGGCCCTTCTACTGGAGGAAGCCCTTAGGCTGACTCGCTTTATGTATACACTTTCAGAAACATATATGCTTTCGTGGGCTAGGCCAGTTGTAACCCTTCATGAGCCAAGATCGGAAGAAGCCTACTTGTTGAAATCAAGATTTTTTGCACGTTGGGCAAGGAATGATTATCGCTTAGCGCTTGTGCTAAGGTAAAGTTGACTTGATTTTCATAGAGATAGTTGCACTTCCTCTCCCTATCGGTCGAGCCGGGCTAAAGCTTCCTTCCTGGGCTCGAGAACCAGCTTCGCTTCTCTCTTTTACCTAAGATGTTCGAAAAAGTACTACTTGTCCAGTTGAAAGTACTAATGAGCTGCTTGATCATTTAGGCCCTTGCCTAATAAAAGAAAAGGACGGTGTTATGCAGGCAGTCTTTCCTGATTTTATCGAACCCAACTTATGCGATGTCAGGGCCTATCTTACCAAAAAAGGGTTAATGGTACATGCCCAGGGCTGGCAAACACTAGCTTAGTAGCTATCCTGGCAGAAGACCCTCAGCCTTTTAACCGCGCACACAAGTATCTCTCTCCTGCCCATATTTCCATTGAAGTCGTATTTCACCCGGAGGAAGTTGCCATCTTTCCATATCTTTTCATTCATTGATACAAAAGGATACAAGTGAGTTACCGAGTAGCATTCGATTGGTTCTTCTATATCTAACTAAGTAGTAATCTTCTTTCTTTAAAACCCATCTCTCTATGATCGAGCCGGTAAACGAAAGAAAAACAGAATATTGATTTAGGCTAGCGCTTGCCGTTGCCATTGGTTCAGATCTGATTGAAGCACAGGCAAACCAACTCACTCAATTCACTCATCGAGGAGTGCCTCAGCCAGGGAAAGTCATTCTACAGCCCCCCATCCTGCTTTTCTAGCGAAAGGAAATCCATTGACAACACGACTTCGCTCTGCTCATCCTTATCCTTATGAATTCAAAGGGGCGGATTTCACTTTAGTAGAGACTTGGTTCGGTATCTTTAATGGAAGTGAACTCGAGGGAGAGTTAGACTCCGTTTCAAAAGAAAGGGGATTCTCACATAATGACGATCAAGTACCAGTTGAGGAATATAGATAAGAATAAATTGGGCCAACCCGCGAGCAAGTTGGAGAAAGCGCTTGATGAGCCCCTCCAAAAAGTAGAGTAGTTCCGGTGCAACCACATATATCCTACAGAAAAGTTTTGCTGTTTCAATGAGTCGGTGCCCGATGTTTCGACCAAGGAACAAACAACCGGAAAAACCCATTCCCTGCAAAAGGGATGGGACCCCCGACCGCGCTTATGACTCGTCCGTATCGTCTCTCGTGCCGTATCCATTCTCGTTTAGGTCGACCGCTCTACGATGGCTAAGCTTTTTTCGAGAGAGCTTGAGTGGGGTGGGCTTGGACTTGAATGACAAAGGTTTCCGAATTCTAATTATTAATGCCGTTGTTATACTCCCGCCGCATTGATATTCTTTGAACAGCGGTTGCGCTTTGAAATCAAGGTAGTTGTTTACTTGCTCAACCATAATACCAGGCCCCTATCAATGACAGGTAAACTGTGCTATAAAGTACTATCATATCATCCCGTATGGGTTTATCCTCTCTCTCTTATCTTCGATCAAGCTACTTCGTTCCTTCTGTGATGAGAAATTCCCTAACGAAAGCTAGCCTTCTTCCATCGGATGCATTATCTAAAGGGCAGAGGTTGGGTAAACATGCTACAGATTCCGTAGTTCCATTATTGGATTAGCTTACATTACCAAAGGTTAGAGGAAATGTCGTAGATCTCAGTTGAGAGACTGAATGCGGATACTTTTTTTTAAGAATGAAAAAGGAAAAGAAAGACTTCGTCCCACTCTCGGATAATGAAATCACCAAATGCTGCTCGACGAGCCTCTCCCTGAAGAAAAAGACACTCCGGCCTAACAGCACTTTCCTTACCCGTTGTGCTCTGTCTGAGATAAGGAGCAAGAGGCTAGACGGAAGACCTCTAATCTACCAATCAATCTAGCTAGCATCCTATGACTTTTGTTCCAGAGGCCAATAACCCGAAAGGAAGTATTTACATCTCCTGCCAATACCAATAGGTGTAAGATAGAGGTTTAAAGCTCTCTTGGCAGCCTCTACGCTACGCCCGGTTCACTCTTTTCAAGCATAAGGGCTTTACCCGCTCAACCATCAGAAGAGGGCTTTTCCCATCATGCCATGGAGTGAGTAACTAGCTCGGCTAACCACTAAGTAGCTCATGCACAAATTCTTACTAAAAGGAGAGCCCCGCGAAGGGTGGAGATGAATCTATATCTGTCAATCACAAAGCCAAGACATCCCCCAAACGTAGATTGTAACAACCAATGAATTTCTTTTCTATTCCTGTCTGGTCTAACCAATTATCGAGGTTTAATGGCCTTTGGCTGCCTCCTCTTCCTTGCCAGTTGAGCTACTTCCACTCCTCTTCCAATTTGAGTTACCTCCTCTGTTTAGTTTGAAACTGAAAGGCATAGAAGCTATCTAGAGAGCTACCGTATCCATGAGGGGCAAGCCAATGCTTTAGAGCTCTTTAGCTGCCTCTGCACGAATTCTTCTTCCGGTTGGAAAACTATACCTCTTCTTTCGTCTTGCGATTGGATGAACCAGCAAGTGGCCCATTTTTGTTTTTCATGCATTGACCTCGGTCTCGTAAACACATATCTACTGCTTGCTGCCTTTGAAAGTCCCAAAACAGCCTATTTTAGACCCCGTTGCGCCGCGTTAAATCCAATGGCAAGATCCCTAACCTCGGCTGCTGCCCTGGTCTGTCATATGTTGGGATCGCCTGCCCGAAAGGCCTAGATCTGAGTCTCCTATTCTGTTTCTGTTTTAGAGAGAGAAACCCCCTTTACTTTACAAAGTCTGGTGCCTCTGTTCCTTGGGCCCTATCATCAATAGTAAGCTAATCCAGTTATGCATGTGTTCCACAGCTCTCATTTGAATCATTTGCCCGGAAAAGAGCTAGATCTTAAAAGTCTCGCATATACCGCTTCGAAAGGAAAGATAGGAACTGGTTTTGTGGAGGCAGAAACTCTGGTTGCTTTGAGCTCCCTCATTGGGATCAAACCGACGGGCAGAGAGCGAACAGCCTACTTTAAGTAGTTCTATTGCTGGTAAGCTTAGCCGCCTGAACACGACGAGACTATCTTTAACATATGATGTCGTCGGATAAGTTTCTAGACTTCTTTGCCTTTGGCTTCTTCCGGTATGATGGAATTGGCTAGGGTTCACCAGAAATAACTAAATAACTATCGTATAGCTAACACGAACGGAATTCATTAATATTTAGCGATGCACCAGCTTTTTGGCCCAGTCAGCAAGCCAGGCCACGATCGCCACTTTTTTGTACCTTCTCTATTCCGTGCCCTTAGGGGCAAGCCCTTTGAACAACAGCTGGCAAACAAAATCACTGAGGAATCGAACCTCCGCTAATGATTTTTGCGAACTAGATATCCAATTGAGTTACCTCCCGCCCACCCTCGTAATAGTCACTTAGCTTCTACGGCTAAAGCATCTAGCAAAGAGTCAAACTGAACTAAAGACCAAACAGAAGGCGGCTACTCACGTTTTTAATTAATTGAAAGTAGGTATCACCCCCCACTCAACTGAATCAAGGTTTGTACAGCTTGATGGAACCACTCACTTTCCTAATTTACGACTGAAGTGATAGGCACGTACCGTCAAGATTCTAGTTCCGTTCCGTCAGTCTCCTGTAGCTTCAGTATGTTAGCTCCTCTGTTAGCTAGTGGCGCACGTAGGCTTTTCATCTTCTGTTTGCTCCTCCGCTTGGGCCTACGTGACGGAACACCATGAAACTGCAGTACTACATAGAGAGTCTCTGGCCCTGACTACACGGACTACACACCATTCAACACCACTTGACGTGACGGTACTACAGTTAGAGATTCCGTAGAGCGCTCAATCCGTTGCTTGTTCGTTCGGTAACGTTGCTTTATCGCTCCAGCAAGAAAACGAAAGCGCTACCGCCTTTACTATTTTAGACAATGAATGCTTTCGCGCAGCGCTCCTGGAGTTGCTTGTTCCTCGTAAACTAGGTCATCAAGTTAGCTCCTCTCCTGTTACGTCAAGTTCCCTATCTCCACTCAGTGTCTCTCTTTCATTTCCTTAGTGCCTATACCGGAACTGCCAATTTCATACATACAGAACCGACGTTTATTACCTCTTTAGGCTCCTACACACAAGCGAGTGTAAACTCGCGATCTGCTGAGCTAAGATCGGCCTATTAAAGAGTTTTGTTTCCTGCAGCTACACCCCCCTTCCTACAACTATATATCTGTAGGCCCAGCTAACAGAGGCACTGACTTTCTTACCGAAAGAAGGATTTCAAAAGAGTACCGCTTCCCAAGACCTGCCCAAGAGCCGAGTAACTGAAACATTCTTCTATGTTGGTTTGCCGTTAGTCTTCTATGTTGGGCGGCTGGCGTTACGTTATGGGTCATTTTGGATTCCCTACGGTTAACAGAGGATGAAAAGCAAACAGATATAGGGTCCGCAGGAGGTAGCTGAGTGATATTGGTACTTTGGCCAGGTCTCCTTCGTCGCCTCTCTTGGATCTCCTGAACCCAGGACTAATAGAGATGCGCACGCTACAAAAAAAGCAATAGGGTTACGACTCTGTGCACATTGATCGGGGCTTTATGGGTGCTTTGACTAAACTAGCTATTCTACCCTTGCAGCAAGCTTGTCCTCAAGGTTGACGTCGGGAAACCACTCCATATGGTCTAGTGAGCCAGCCTGATCCCCGACTCCTGAATATTCGGCTAAATCTCCTTCGTCCCCTTCGTTACAGAACTCCGCTACTTCGATACATGAGCTTTCCTTGGTTAGGCTGACCTTGTTCATCAGAACGTAGGATGGAGAGTCTGAACATCCCCTATCGGCTTAGTACCAGGGAGAAGGATCCCATTTGGCTGATAGGTACTGGTCTCCCTCTGCTATGAGTTAGGCTGCTCTTCAAGATAAGCTAAAGCGATGATCTGCAGAAGCAAAAGAATCAACTGCTGAAACAGAATCAACGGCTGCCCCCCTTGTTTCATAGTCAACTCGCTCTGCTGATGACACTTGGTGTTCACCCCCTTACCCCCACGTACATAATTCAACCTGACGCGCTGCGGTGCCCTTTACTTTAGGTCGTACATTTGCTAGCAAACAGAAAACAACCTGACGCAATTACAGCCAAAAAGACGGGGTTTATGGCAATTGATGACTCAGTAGACGAAGGAGATGCAAGAGAATCAACAGCTTCAGAAACAGACTCAACAGAATCAACAGCAGCTCATGGAGAAACTAGATCAACAGAATCCACGGATTCAACAAAGTAACCTCGATCCAATGATTCTCCTTTAGCTTTCGAGTTCTGGTTGAGTGGAGGAATACCACTTAATCCGGGCTTGTTAGGTAGACTAAGGGAACGTGTCCTAAATGAGGTTAAACCTCGGGATATTAAGCTCCCATAAGGGGCCTGGTATCTCGAAGGTCTCGTGACCGACGCGGAGACTGAGATTCTCGAGAGAACCACATCGCGCGTCTATTGAAGCATTGGTTGTCTTGGTTATCTTAGTATCACACTGTTGCTTTGAACCCTGCAACACGGCTACAGTCACCCCTGGATTATCCTAAGGCTTTGTTGGAAGTGTCGGAACGAGGAACCTTAACTGGTCCGTTTCGGCCTAACTTGGATGCTCTATGATCGGGCAATCAAGGGGCGGTCATTCTAGCCCTTAATACTGGCTGAATTACCGATTTCTGACTGTAATAGAAGTGCTGGTCTGTCTATCACCACAAACCTAGTGATCTCACTTACAAGAAGACGCAGAGCTAAGAGTCAAGATGCGGGTTCATCTGACGAGCTGGATTTTGAAAGAGTCGGGCACTTATGTTTACTAAACGAACAGGCTCGGTAGTACCTTAACTAAGTTCTTCGAATGGAGGACAAGGGACGGATGAAATTCCCAATGGTATCGAACTGGCTTCTATGATTGCCTTCACATAACTTGAGTAGACGACAGCTGGAAGTCCCTTTTGGTTAATATAGCCGCTTGATTGCTTATTTACTATGAACCAGAATGACTTTCCTTCCTATTTAGAACTTTATATTTGTGTTTGTCGCTGGTTCGATCTCTGGACGTGCATCGGCGGCCCCCTTTCCATTGAGAGTCCTCCTAAGCCGATGGGCTTTACCTGAAAATAAGGTATCGAGACCTACTGACATAGATTAAGCAGCTACTAGATCCCCCGTCTTGTCGAAGAATAAAATACTTCGTTCTCATCGATTGGGATTGACTGTCTTCTTTACTTCGACAGATGTGGTCAACCCCAGCTTGCTTATCTACGGCTGCCATATTCCGTGTAACTTAATGAATTTGATCCAATCCAATAAGCCCGTAAGCGCCGGTACAATATAATTAGAATATCCTATAAAGAGGTGGAATC